AAATAGATACGAATACAGCAGAAAAAAAAGGGGGGGGAATCAAAAAAACAAGTAGAGACCAATTTTACAAAGTTATATACAAGTCGCTACCCCCCCTCGGTATTTCTTTAATTGAATTTCGTTTGATTAGACGGAAGTTCCTTAAAAACTTCCGCTTTCTTTAAAAGATTCTGAACAGTTTCTGTGGGTTGAGCACCCTTTTCAAGGAAATCTAGAATAACAGGAACATTTAAATAAGTTTGATTCTTCATTGGATCATAAAATCCCACCTTTCTAAGATCTTTTCCTTCTCTTCGGGATCGAACATCAATTGCAACGATTCGATAGACGGCTCATTGGGATAGATGTAGATGAACAATACCCCCCCCTAGAACCGTATAGGAAGTTTTCTCCTCGTACGGCTCGAGAAAAAATGATTTGATTTGACGTTTTGTCTATGTATGCAATTCTAATAAATAAAATGACAAATGGGCCTATAAAATCAATTAGACTATGATTTCAGTCTTTTTTTTTCTTCCTAAAAATGAAAAAGAAACCATTCGTACTCATAACTCAAGTTGGATAACTCTCAACTAGCTCAAAGGAAAAATCTTTAGTAAATTTCATTTATTGAGTGGTCTTTACCCCCTTTTGTTTCTCTCGTTTCAAATTCTATTTGGAGTCTTTAGTCTGATCCAGTTATTGCGACTATCGAGACAATTAAAATGGTGTTTCCTTGTTCTTAGATCCTTTATTCTTATTTTTAATCATTGGGTTTAGACATTACTTCGGTGCTTCTTAATCCTTTCAAAATGGCAGCAACATACCCTTTTTGATTTCTTTCTATCAAAGAATCCTATGGACAGTTGATTCACGCGTGATACACTTTGAATCGAAAAAGTTGGATAAATTCCAACAAGTTTTACTTTTGAATTGAAAACTTGCTCGAATTGGATACTTTCGATTTCTATATGGAAGATACATTTACGAAGTTGTTCCGATTGATTGGCATTAACCCTAGATCCTTGCCCCCGAGAAATGAATTAATCCTTTCTACTCGAGCTCCATCGTGGACTATTTACAACCCAACAAAAAATCGAGTGTAACAGAACAAACAATGTCGAGCCAAGAGCACCCTCATTCCTAGATAAATCGAAAATGGTGGATGTAAAAATCCACAATGGATCGTGTCCTTCAAGTCGCACGTTGCTTTCTACCACATCGTTTCAAACGAAGTTTTACCATAACATTCCTCGAATTTGGAACCGGTATGGAATTGATTCAATCATGGAATCATGAATAGTCATTGGTTCGGTTGTACATAGACATCGTAATCTAGACTTTTTCTTCTATATATGATATGTGTATGTGGAACGATTTTTCTGAAAAAGTCTTAGCAAGAAAGCATCTTTAACATACATAAATAATATATAAATAATAGAAAGAAATAGAAATATATAAACGAATAATGAATCTGCATCTTCAAGTGACTCAATAGGATTGAGTAAACGATTTCCTACTTTTTGAGTACCGAAGATTCCACTTACAAGGAATCATTAAAAAAATTTAGTAAAAATAGTTCTAATTAAAATTGAAAAAGTTTCCTATTTAGACATAATTATTTAATTTGAAGAAAATTGAACAATAAGTATCACGTTTGATCTTCATAGGAAGATCCGTTTTTCTTTTTTAATTGACTCATCACTGATTTAATTTAAAATAGATAAAAAGATCAAAGATAAAGAAGAAAGAAATCCAATTTTTTCATGAGATGGATAAAAAAATGATGTAAGTTAAGATTTGAATCTTTATTCTTTTCATCTGATTACGAAAATAAAAATTAAAAAAAATAGGGAGGGTTTTTCGTATCTATCAGATAGACTGAACAGTTGTCACTATTATAGATATTCTATAATATAGAATTTAAATAATTTCAGTTTAAATAGTTTAAGGGATCACAAATCGTTTTCACAAAAACCCAAAAATTTTTATAGAACGATACATATCATATATCATATAAGCGATACTTTTCCTTAGTTTATATGATAAACTTTTTTTAACATGGGATTGAGTAATATTTCAATAATCGACTCTTGTCATAAAGTGAATAAAAGGGATAGGATAAATCACCCCTGCCTCAATCGGTACATAGATTTCCAATTTTTCATTAGAGCCAAACACGAAATACCTAAATAAAATGAGATTCAAAGAAAATAGATTGGCTCCATAACATATTTCTATATGTTATGGAACTTGATCATTTGTTAATGAGATTCAAACAGACACAGATATTCAAATTAATACGGATTAACTCCCCCTACTTCTTTCTATGGGAATAATGGAGCATAAAAAGGGGATATGCGCTGGGACGGAAGGATTCGAACCTCCGAATAGCGGGACCAAAACCCGTTGCCTTACCACTTGGCCACGCCCCATTTCAATTTCTAATCTAGACTAAGAAACAATAATATTGGTATTGGTTCTTTGTCAACTACAGTCCAAATATCTATATATCTATAGA